CCCCAGTTTGTCAACTTTCTTGGAAATGATACAAAAAAAAATTTCTTTGTTGACAAGAGAAAAACTACCCTCTGATGAATTGTATGATCATTGGATTTATACCAATGAACAAAAAAAGAACAACTTGAGCAAAGAATTTAGAAATCGAATGGAAACTCGAAATAAAGGATCCATTACTCTAGATGTACTCGAAAAAAGAACTAGATTGTGTAATGATGAAAATAAAAAAGAATACTTGCCTAAAATATATGATCCTTTTTTGAAAGGGCCCTGTCGTGGAAGGGTCAAATTTTTTTTTTCATCCCCAATCCTAAATAAAATTTCTATAAAAAATTACATCGAGACAGGTTGGATAAATAAGATTCATGTTATACTTTTTAATACTGATCAGGAAAACTTGGAAAAACAAATAGATGCATTTGATAGAAATTCATTATCAACAGAAAAAAAACTTTATTTATTTCCATTTCCAGAAACTGAACAAGGAAGAATTAATTCAGAAGATCAAATAAAAATCTTGAAAATTTTCTTCAACGCAGTTATAACTGAGCCCAAGACTAAAAGAATTAAAAAAAAATCTATTGGAATAAAAGAAATAAGTAAAAAAGTTCCTCCGTGGTCATACAAATTAATCAACGATTTGGAACAACAGGAGGGAGAAAACGAAGAAAACGTGGCAGAGGATCATCAGATTCGTTCCAGAAAAGCCAAACGTGTAGTGATTTTTACTGATAACCATCAAAATACTGATGCTAATAGCAAAAATACTAATAATCCTGATCAAGCCGACGAAGTGGCTTTGATACGTTATTCACAACAATCGGATTTTCGTCGAGACATAATCAAAGGCTCTATGCGTGCTCAAAGACGTAAAACAGTTACTTGTGAATTGTTTCAAGCAAATGTGCATTCTACTCTTTTTTTGGACAGAATAGACAAACCCCTTTTTTCTTTTGATATCTCCAGGATGATAAAATTCATTTTGAAAAACTGGATGTATAAAAAAACAACAGAATTAAGAATTTCGGATTATACGGAGGAAAAGACAAAAGAAAGTGAGAAAAAAAAAGAGGAAGAAAAAAGAGAAGAATACAAAAGAGAAGAGAAAGCACGAATAGAAATAGCGGAAGCCTGGGATAGCATTTTATTTGCTCAAGTAATAAGAGGATCCCTATTAGTAACCCAATCTTTTCTTAGAAAATATATTCTATTCCCTTCAGTGATAATAGCTAAAAATATAGCCCGTATGTTATTATTTCAATTTCCCGAGTGGTCCGAGGACTTAAAAGATTGGAATAGAGAAATGCATGTTAAATGCACCTATAATGGTGTTCAATTATCAGAAACCGAATTTCCAAAAAATTGGTTGACAGACGGTATTCAGATAAAGATCCTATTTCCTTTTTGCCTTAAACCTTGGCACAGATCTAAGGTGTCACCCCCCCAGAAAGATCCGCTGAGAAATAAAGGGCAAAAAAACGATTTTTGTTTTTTAACAGTTTGGGGAATGGAAACTGAACTTCCTTTTGGTTCTCCCAGAAAACAACGTTCATTTTTTGAACCCATTTTTAAAGAACTCAGAAAAAAGATTATCAAATTGCAAAAGAATTCTTTTTTAGTTATACAGGTTTTAAAAGAAAGAATCCATTTTTTTTTAAACCTTTCAAAAGAAAGAAAAAAATGGGTCATGAAAAACATTCTATTTTTAAAAGGAATAATAAAAGAACTTTCAAAAAGAAACCCAATTCAATTATTTGGATTAAGAGAAATATATGAATTGAGTGAAACTAAAAAAGAAAAAGATGGGATAATAAGTAATGGGATGATTAATGAATCGTCCATTCAAATTCTATTTATGAATTTGACAGAAAAAAAAATGAAAGATCTGGATGATAGAACCAGCACAATCAGGAATCAAATAGAAAAAATTACAAAAGATAAGAAGAAAGGATTTTTAACTCCGGAAATCAATATAAATATTAGTTATAATAAAAGAAGTTATCCTACTAAACTATTAGCATCAATAAAAAATATTTGGCAGAAATTAAAGAAATTCAAAAGAAGAAATGTTCGATTAATCCACAAATCATATTCTTTTTTCAAATTTTTAATTGAAAGGATATACATAGATATCCTTCTCTGTATCATTAATATTCCGAGGATCACTACACAACTTTTTTTTGATAATTCAAAAAAAATGATTGATAAATACATTTACAATAATAAAAGAAATAAAGAAAAAATTGATAAAAGAAATAAAAATACAATTCGTTTTATTTGGACTATAAAAAAATCAATTTCGGATATTAGTAATAAAAAATCAAAGATTTTTTTATCCTCATTCTCACAAGCATATGTATTTTACCAATTATATCAAACGCAAATTCGTAACTTGTATAAGTTAAGATATGTCCTTCAATATCAATATCACGGAACATCTCTTTTTCTTAAGAATAAAATAAAGGATTATTTTGAAACACAAGGAATTTTTCATTCTGAATTAAAACATAAAAATATTTGGAATTCGGGAATGATTCAATGGAAAAACTGGTTAAGGGTTCATTATCAATATGATTTATCTCCGATTAGATGGTATCGATTAGTACCACACAAATGGCGAAATAGATTCAATCAAACCCGTATAGTGCAAAATAAAGATTTAAACAAAAAGCATTCAGATGAAAAAGATCGATTAATATTAATTAATTACAAATTAATATTAATTAATTACAAATTAATATTAATTAATTACAAAAAATTAAATGATTTTGAATCAAATTCAAAATATAACTTTCAACAATACTATAAATATGACCTTTTTTCATATAAATCGATTAATTATGAAAATAAGAAGGATTCACATATTTCTGTATCACCATTACGTTTAAATAATAAACAAGAGATTTGTTATAATTACAATAAGATATATAAAAAGGGTAAATTCGTTGATATGACAGGAGGTATTATTCCTATTAATTTAGAAGATGATGCTATTATGAATCTGGATAAATTTACAGATAGAAAATATTTTGATTGGAGAATTTTCGATTTTTGTCTTCGAAATAAAGTCGATATTGAGTCCTGGATCGATATCGATACCAATGGTAATAAAAATACTAAGACTGGGATTAATAATTATCAAATAATTGATAAAATGGATCAAAAAGGTCTTTTTTATCTTAAAATTTCCCAAAATAGAGGAATTACGGCATCCAACAAAAAAAAAGACCTTTTTGATTGGATCGGAATGAATGAAGAAATACTAAGTCGTCCCATATCGAATCTGAAACTTTGGTTCTTTCCAGAATTTGTGCTGCTTTATAATACATATATTATGAGACCGTGGATCATACCAATCCAACTACTTCTTTTAAATTTTAATGAAAATGGTAGTGAAAATAAAAACATCACTAGAAAGAACAAAAGGAATCTTTTTCTATTTTCGAATGAAAAAAAATCGATTGAATTAGAGAATCGAAATCAAGAAGAAAAAGAATCCGCAAGTCGAGATAATCTTGAATCAGATGCACAAAATCAAGCGAACCTTGGATCACTTCTCTCAAACCAAGAAAAAGCTATTGAAGAAGATTATGCAAGCTCAGATATGAAAAAACGTATAAAGAAAAAGCAATATAAGAGCAACACGGAAGCAGAACTTGATTTCTTCCTAAAAAGGTATTTACGTTTTCAATTGAGATGGGATGATTCTTTAAATCAAAGAATGATCAATAATATCAAAGTATATTGTCTCCTACTTAGACTGATAAATCCAAGAGAAATTGCTATATCCTCTATTCAAAGGGGAGAAATGAGTTTAGATATTCTGATGATTCAAAAGGATTTAACTCTTACAGAATTAATGAAAAAGGGTATATTAATTATCGAACCAGTTCGTTTGTCTATAAAAAATGACGGACAATTTATTATGTACCAAAGTCTAAATATTTCATTGGTTCATAAGAGTAAGCCCCAAATTAATCAAAGATACCGAGAAAAAAGCTATATTGCTAAGATTAATTTGGATAAATCCATTCAAAGACATCAAAGAATGGCTGAAAATAGATACAAAAATCATTATGATTTGTTCTTTGTTCCCGAAAAAGTTTTATCCACTAAAGGACGTAAAGAATTAAGAATTCTAATTTGTTTCAATTCACGGAAGAGAGATGGTATTCATAAAAATCCAGTATTTTGCAACAACGTAAAAAACTTTGTTTTGGATAAAAGAAAACATTTTGATAAAAAGAAACTAATTAAATTAAAGTTCGTTCTTTGGCCTAATTCTCGATTAGAAGATTTATCTTGTATGAATCGATATTGGTTTGATACCAATAATGGGATCCGCTTCAGTATGATAAGGATAAATATGTATCCACGATTGCAAATTTGTTAATGATGCGTTTTTCATATATATTCTGTACCATATATGTATGGCATATGAAACAAATAGTTGCACCCATGTATTGTCTTACCTTCCAGTCTGATACATGACTACGAATTCAATGCATGTATCAATATCCAATAGATCTATAAATGATTAACGGAATCTTCTTATTTTTTATTTTATTATTAGATTAGATCCAAAATTTTGTATCTTTTCTAAATGTAGAAATATATCATCCTTTCCTATTCCTATACGAATTTTCATATTCCTATTCCTATACGAATAAAATTGAAAAGAAAATTGGATTGATTAATTTTATTTGATAAAATTAGGAGTTCATAAAGAAATTAAGATTATTGTGTATACCAAATTAAAATGACTAGCATTATTCTTACTGATCAGTAAAATCCATTAAAAAAAAAGAGGATAGAAAATCCGTTTTATGGTAAAAAATTCATTCATTTCAGTTATTTCACAAGAAGAAAAAGAAGAAAACAGGGGGTCCGTTGAATTTCAAGTATTTCATTTCACCAATAAGATACGAAGACTGACTTCACATTTGGAATTGCACAGAAAAGACTATTTATCTCAGAGAGGTCTACGTAAAATCCTGGGAAAACGCCAACGACTGCTCTCTTATTTGTCAAAGAAAAATAGAGTACGTTATAAAGAATTAATTAGTCAGCTGGATATTCGGGAATCAAAAACTCGTTAATTGAAAAAGGAATTTGAATTATTTGATTTTTTTATTAGATCTTGAATTTTAATGAACTTCTTTTCATTTTCAGCAATTCATGAAAGAATGAATCGAGGAATAACCTATGAATGTAACAACTACAAGAAAAGACCTCATGATAGTCAATATGGGACCTCACCACCCATCAATGCATGGTGTTCTTCGGCTCATCCTTACTCTAGATGGCGAAGATGTTATTGATTGTGAACCAATATTGGGTTATTTACACAGAGGAATGGAAAAAATTGCGGAAAATCGAACAGTTATACAATATCTGCCTTATGTAACACGTTGGGATTATTTAGCTACTATGTTCACAGAAGCAATAACCGTAAATGGACCAGAACAGTTGGGAAACATTCAAGTACCTAAGAGAGCCAGTTATATCAGAGTAATTATGTTAGAGTTGAGTCGTATAGCTTCTCATCTGTTATGGCTTGGCCCCTTTATGGCAGATATTGGTGCACAGACTCCTTTTTTCTATATTTTCAGAGAAAGAGAATTAGTATATGATCTATTCGAAGCTTCCACCGGTATGAGAATGATGCATAATTATTTTCGTATCGGAGGAGTAGCGGCCGATCTACCTTATGGATGGATAGATAAATGTTTGGATTTCTGTGATTATTTTTTAACAGCGGTTTCTGAATATCAAAAACTTATTATGCGAAATCCTATTTTTTTAGAACGAGTTGAGGGGGTAGGCATTATTGGTCCAGAAGAAGCAATAAATTGGGGTTTATCGGGACCAATGCTACGAGCTTCCGGAATCCAATGGGATCTTCGTAAAGTTGATCATTATGAATGTTACGACGAATTGGATTGGGAAATCCATTGGCAAAAAGAAGGAGATTCATTAGCTCGCTATTTAGTCCGAATCGCTGAAATGAGGGAATCGATAAAAATTATTCAACAGGCTCTGGAAGGAATTCCAGGGGGACCCTATGAGAATTTAGAAACCCGATTCTTTGCTAGAGAAAGGGATCCAGAATGGAATGATTTTGAATATCGATTCATTAGTAAAAAACCTTCTCCTACTTTTGAATTACCGAAGCAAGAACTTTATGTAAGAGTTGAAGCCCCAAAGGGAGAATTGGGAATTTTTTTAATAGGAGATCAGAGTGGTTTTCCTTGGAGGTGGAAAATTCGTCCACCTGGTTTTATCAATTTGCAAATTCTTCCTCAGTTAGTTAAAAGAATGAAATTGGCCGATATTATGACAATACTAGGTAGCATAGATATCATTATGGGAGAAGTTGATCGTTAAAATGATAATTGATACAACAGAAGTACAAGATATAAATTCTTTTTCTAGATTGGAATCTTTAAAAGAAGTCTATGGAATCATAGGGATGTTTTTCCCTATTTTGACTCTTGTATTGGGAATCACAATAGGTGTACTCGTAATTGTGTGGTTAGAAAGAGAAATATCTGCAGGAATACAACAACGTATTGGTCCCGAATACGCCGGTCCTTGGGGAATTCTTCAAGCTTTAGCAGATGGGACAAAACTTATTTTCAAAGAGAATCTTTTTCCATCTAGAGGAGATACTCGTTTATTCAGTATAGGACCATCCATAGCAGTTATATCAATTTTACTAAGTTATTCAGTAATTCCTTTTAGTTATCACCTTGTTTTATCTGATCTCAATATCGGTGTTTTTTTATGGATTGCCATTTCCAGTATTGCTCCTATTGGACTCCTTATGTCAGGATATGGATCAAATAATAAATATTCTTTTTTAGGTGGTCTACGAGCCGCTGCTCAATCGATTAGTTATGAAATACCATTAACCCTTTGTGTGTTATCAATATCTCTACGTGCGATTCGTTAAAACAGAAACTTTTCTTTATTCCTTTCTTTTTCGAAAAGAAATTGAATAGATATCTCCTTTTTTTATTCATCATTCAGTTTGATGACATAAATCAGATAGTTGTATGAGTGAAAGAAAACAGCTTAGAAATTAGCAGTAAAAAGATTGAGTCTCATTTCCTACGTACAAGAATAAAAAAAAAAGTAAATAGAAGCAAGACTTTTACCCCAAGATTGGTTGATTAGTCATCCTGGCTTGAAGCGGGTTCAACTCAAAAGATCAACCACATAGAGTTTTCACTATCGTTTCTATGTATTACCATAACGGGTGATTGAGCAAAAATCAGTGGATGGTTAGGAACACCAAAATACATAAAGGATTAGTAATGGAGATTTTTTATGTAAATTATCCAAAAGGAATTTTTACATAACATAAAAAGAATAGTAATTGGGGCTTTAAGTTAGTAGAAATGATCAAGCAGTACTACCCACGATTCCGATTCAGAGTATACTCCTATCCACAGATTCAAAAATGACTATCAGGAACGAAATAATCCTTTTTTTGAA